CTACCCGGTGTTAGGTATCACATCGTTAGAGGAGCCTTAGATGCTGTAGGAGTAAAAGATCGTAAAAAAGGGCGTTCCAGTGCGTCGCAGAGCATTGTCGCAACTCGTATCATCGCGACGATTCCGTATCAGTTGTTCTGATATGTTAAATGTGTAGCCGACCCAACATTGGTTGGGGACCGAAGCCTGCTACTGCAAAGATTGACTATATAACCGTCTATTTGTGTGAAACAACTTGGTGTCTAAGGTGTTTTACTTCAGTAGGTAAAGTTGAGTTTTACCCGGACTCCCACCTGAGAAAAAAAAAAAAAAAAGTCTTTTCCTTCCGGAACAGGTTCGGGTTAAGACTACGCATATTCGACGGAGACTTTGCCTACATCTACCGATTGGATCGGGAAACCTACGGACATTACTGGTGAGATAACTGAATTGCAAGATTTTTCCTTTCCATTTTATTCTTCCTCCACGGAAGAGAGGAAGACGGATGCTCAATGTGCAATGAGTAAATATGATTTGCGTGATAAAAAAGAAAAAAAAAATTGGTTGGAAACCGTAGTTATTACCCAATCATATGGAAAGCTGTATTCGGCGAAAGCCGCACGTGCAGTTTGGAGGGAGATCCCCCACTAACCGGTGGATCCACTCTACAATATGGAGTGAAGAAGCCAAAATAGTAGCTTAAGACACCGCTGGAGAGGAAGAAGAAAGGAAAAAACTTGGTTAAACTCTGACGTAGTTGTAAACTCGTGGTACATCGGAGCAGTGTAGCGAACGAAATTAGAAATATCGAATCGGATCCAATTTATCGCAATCGATTGGTAAACATGCTAGTTGATCGTATCCTGAAAAACGGAAAAAAATCACTAGCTTATCAGATTTTTTATCAGGCTATGAAGCGGATTAGATAAAAGACAAATAGGAACCCACTGTCTGTTCTGCGACAGGCAGTGCGTGGGGTAACTCCCGATGTAGTCACAGAAACCAAACGTGTGGGTGGATCAACTTATCGAGTTCCCGTTGAAGTAGTACCTGCAAAAGGAAAAGCTTCGGCCATCCGGTGGTCATTGATCGCCTGTCAAAAACGCTCAGGTCGAAGTATGGCTTTAAGATCGAGTGATGAATTGATGGATGCCGCTAGAAATTCTGGTAGTGCCATACGGAAAAAGGAGGAGACTCATAAAGTTGCGGAAGCTAACAAAGCTTTTGCTCACTTCCGTTAGTTCCGCTTAGATTACTTTCAATCCACAACGAAAAGTTGTGGATTGGAATCGGGGCGCAAGTATCGGGGAATCGACAAACACTACGCAGAGATGAATGAGTGAGGGGTTGACCACTACTTCCTCCTTAGTTCGTCAATTATTCCATTATTTGCCATACGTTGGTTGATGCGAAGCTGCGGAATGCTTCGTTCATGAAAAGGCTTGACGCGGGATTAGTTTCTAAGAGACCAAAATCAATTAGGGGCGCGCATCACCTAGTAGAGAAATCTCAATTTTCCCCCTCCCCTTGTGTTCCACCCTTGTATCAGGGAATCCAGGTTGTGAAATAAGTGACGAGAAATCTTGAGATACGGGGAAAAAGCCTCTGTATCCAAGAATTCTAGAGACTCAACCAATTTTGGTTGACACGGATAGGTTTTTGTGATATACTAAAAGTTAACAGGCTTATTAACCTGGGGAATCAATAATTCCTTTTCGAAAACCAAAAATTACCATGACCGCAACTTTAGAACGACGCGAAAGCGCAAGCCTATGGGGTCGCTTCTGCGACTGGATCACCAGCACCGAAAACCGTCTATACATCGGATGGTTCGGTGTCTTGATGATTCCCACCCTACTAACCGCAACCTCTGTATTCATCATCGCCTTCGTCGCAGCTCCTCCCGTAGATATTGACGGTATTCGCGAACCGGTTTCTGGTTCTTTGCTATACGGTAACAACATTATCTCTGGCGCTATCATCCCTACTTCTGCAGCTATTGGGTTACACTTCTACCCAATCTGGGAAGCAGCTTCCGTCGATGAATGGCTTTACAATGGTGGTCCCTACGAACTGATCGTTCTTCATTTCCTACTTGGTGTAGCTTGCTACATGGGTCGCGAATGGGAACTAAGCTTCCGTTTAGGTATGCGTCCCTGGATTGCTGTCGCTTATTCAGCTCCAGTCGCAGCTGCTGCCGCCGTTTTCCTGATCTACCCAATTGGTCAAGGAAGTTTCTCTGACGGCATGCCTCTGGGCATTTCTGGTACTTTCAACTTCATGATCGTTTTCCAGGCTGAGCACAACATCCTTATGCATCCTTTCCACATGTTGGGTGTAGCTGGCGTATTCGGCGGCTCTCTATTCAGTGCTATGCATGGTTCTTTGGTAACTTCTAGTTTGATTAGAGAAACTACTGAGAACGAGTCTGCCAATGCAGGTTATAAGTTTGGTCAAGAAGAAGAAACTTACAACATTGTAGCTGCTCACGGCTACTTCGGTCGTTTGATCTTCCAATATGCTAGCTTCAACAATTCCCGTTCTCTGCACTTCTTCTTAGCTGCCTGGCCCGTGGTAGGTATCTGGTTCACCGCCTTAGGCATCAGCACTATGGCATTCAACTTGAATGGTTTTAACTTCAACCAATCCGTGGTTGACAGTCAAGGTCGCGTTATAAACACCTGGGCTGACATCATAAACCGTGCCAACCTAGGTATGGAAGTCATGCATGAACGTAACGCTCATAACTTCCCCCTAGATTTAGCTTCTATCGAAGCCCCTTCTATAGACGGATAATATCCCCGCCTGGTTATGCAGCACAACTGGATACCAAACCCTTCAACTTCAGAAGATAGAGTTTGGTATCCAATGAAAAGGGAAGGTTCGTACGGTGGAGCGACGAGAGGAAAGGATAACGGCCTGTCACAATCTCACGGTCATCAGTTTCCCATCTCTTCTTGAGAAAAACGAAGAATTGAAATATCTTTTCGTTTCGGGATTAATTGAAAAGAGTTACTCTTTTGATTTGCTGAATGCTTGTAACCCTCCAATCTCTTGGGTAGAGGGAGTTGGGTGGGAGTACATTCCTAATTTCGCAGATTCTATGTCGTCTTGTTAGATACATGCAGTTAATATAGTGTATCAATCAAAGAATAGTGTATCAATCAAAGAATCTATCTAGCTTAACGGATGGATCTCATTCACATTCGGGGGGGGGGGAGCCCCTTAACAAAAACAAGTGGCAAAAGGGGCGGACGTAGCCAAGTGGATCAAGGCAATGGATTGTGGATCCATCACGCGCGGGTTCAATCCCCGTCGTTCGCCCATCCGGGTAATTCAATGCCACCGCTCCGCCCGCTTAGGGCAGGGGAAATCTCCCGAGTCGGGTGGGATATATGCAGGTCTCCTCGACAATAACATCTAAAATTCCCAATTTCATTTCAACTTCGAATGCAGCTATTTACGGAAATAACCAGACTCGTCTGATAGATTTCTTCCATCCCATCTTGAAATCTTCGAGATTCCTGGTATAATAGATATGGGTAATAGGTAGATAAGTAGTCTCGGAACTAATAGAGGGAAGAAAGGGGAAAGAAGCTATGATAAAAGAGGTGGTAGAAATAGGAGTAAGGGGCCCAGATTCTTCATCTAAAGTTTGGGACTTTTTAGAATTCGATGCATTAAACTACTTCTCCGAATCATTGAAAAACCAACATCTCGAAGAACTTGTAGTTAGTCCAGCTTCCACTGCTGAACCTTCCATCAGATTCTCTGACTTGTGATTTCTAAGTTCACTGTTTCTACGTAATTTGCGTCATTCAATAATGAAGGGTAGTGGCGTCACCCTAGAGATGCTGATGTTGCTGGCGATACCAATTTTTATGCATCGCCTGAGTTACAAAAATTCGATCGATAGAAGTTTTGTATTAGCAAAAGTCATTAATGGAGGTGAGGGGATAAAAAAGAAAGAGACAGAAAATCGTGTCAATTTTTCCTACGATTGCTTCCTTCAAATCAAGAGATTTTTCTCTGTCGGAAGAGACGGGGAGAGAGAAATATCGGCTCCCTACTACTTAGGTTCGAACAAAGATATTTCAAATTTTGCAGGTTCCTGTTCCTCAAAAGAGGAAAAAAAAATTCATTATGATGTCACAACTCTCTTGCCTTCCGGTAGGTGGAAAGCACGCATAACGAGGAAGGATTCCCCATTCTTTTGCAGGAATAGATTCAAGGATGAAACTGAAAGGATTCAAGTGCTTCGTGAGGGTAGCTATCTGCAAAATATGCTTAGGTTTTTCGAATTCTATAACCACTGTATAGTTTCCAGAAACGGAAGTGAATGCTACCAAAACAATTTTGATTCGTTGCTTCTCCGGGAAATTCGTAACAAGCAAGATCTGGGTCGGTTACAAGCAATACGGTTGGGAAACGATTTATTAAGTCCCGTAGTATTGGTATTGGACCCCTTTGACGAAGCGGCACCTAAATCCGTAGATTCAGCCGATCACCGGGGAGATGGATCGGCATTTCCTTTTGAACAAGAAGTCTTTTCCAACTTGTCTTCGTCTCCGTTTCGCGAAAAAGCAATATTGTTTTGCAATTCCATATTTAGATTAGATTATGGAGAAGATGAGGGAGGCTTTCCCGTTCTACATGCTTATTCACAAATTAGAAATCAATTAATAAACCGATTCACTGACTTCCTTCCGAGAATTAGGAAATCAAATCTTATTCTTGGTGGGGAATTAGTTATTGACGTCAGTAGTAGCATCAAATGCGAGAGAGGATTTTTTCCATCAGGAATGAGGAAAAATATGCCGTTTACCAAAATATCTGGCAAGAAACTTAGGTTAGCAAGTGGCGGATACTTCGACTTCGACGAGATTCTCCCAAACTATTTTGAAGCATCCTTAGAGATACCTAAGGAAACAACTAATCGAAATGGAAATACTGATTTTCTAGACGGATTGGAAAAAGGGGGGAACCTAGATTCAATAGATTCTATAGGTAGATTATATGGGCGAAATAAAATCATACCTATATACTCAACATACATATTTCTTCTCCACGATTATTTTTGCGCGTTATTCACTGAATATTTATTCCGAATCAAATATTGGTTGGATGGCTGTACGGGTGACGGAGGATACACCAGTGTAACGAGAATTGCAACTGAATAAACAGTATTCAAGTGGAAGGATGACGTAGAGCGTCTATCGAACAAATATGTTCTCTCTAAAATTGGTGAGTGTAGGAATGTTCAATCAAATATGCATAGATGGCTCGGTGCAACAGGGAATTTGTCTCTTTCGTCTGTTGGGAAATTCCTGAGAGAAACAATGAAGTACGACTTGGAGGAATTAATCTACCCTGTGTCAATAGTGGGAAACGAGTTGCTAAATAATACTGGTGTCAGTCTCCGTAGTACCAATCGACATACCAAAAAATATTTTCACCGATTTCTCGACGTGTTATTTCTTTCCAAAATGATTGTTGCTGAGGCTACTCGCCAGAAAACTCTGATAGATACCGTTGATTACTGCATCAAAAAATTGGACGGCATAGATCTCGAAAAATTGAACAAAATGGATCGTATTGAGCTTGATTTTTTCTCAAGTTTAGTCGATGGTTACATTGACGATCAGATACTTCTTTTCAAAACAATTCTTGAAGAAAGAAGAAATTTCTTAGTCGAGTCTAGACTATTAACAAGTGAAAAATTGGTAGGCTCCTCGACCGTGCTAAAACCTACGTTGAATTCCACCTCTCTCGGGTTGCCTCACATCGAAGCTATCCGAGCAGGATTCTTGGGTGAGGCTTTTTCTATTATGGGGAGGCAAATTTGGAATCTGTTGGTGTATGATTTAAGTCGTGGGGGGAATTCAATTAGGAATATTGGGGGGGGTATTCCAAAAAACATTTCCGATCAAATGGATGAAATAAACGACTCACCTATACGCAGCCGTGCCGGAAATAACTTCACCCCTAGAATCGAAAGGGGTTTCTTCATCGGGAACTGTAGCAATAGTTATCTCGACGTTTTAGAAAACTTTTCTGTGGACTCCGACGAGGAAGCCATCTCATTTGATATCATATCATTTATTCACCTCCAACTGTTAGATTCGTTATCATCCAATTTTTCGAAACAAACGGCAGGGGAGGTAGCTGGTCACTTACTCACATCAATTCAACTGATTTTGCCTAACCTGCATGAATCTGCGACAATAGTAACTCATTTAGATGGACTTCCAAATTCTATTTCGGATTCGAATGGGTTACTGGCAAGTTTGAGCTCATCCTACCGTGAAGCGACAGACTCGTTCCTATCTTCGTGTAGTAACGATGGAGTTTCTTGGGAGGAGGCGTCGGTAAACTCCGACTCGTGGTCGGATCATCAGCGAACCCAACCTCGTCGGAATCTGGTATTAGATCGAGTCAATTCGGAAGAGTTTGTCGAAGATGGATTAGACTCAAAAAATGGTTCCCCCAGGAATCGAGTCTATGGAAACGGCTTGTCTATTGAGTATTTCTGGGAACCGGAAGAATTGGATACACCTTATTGGTCGCTAAGATTCTCATTATGCAATGATGTAACATCGATAGGATCAATTGGAGAGGAGGTTCCCCGCGAAGATGCGGGGTTCGCAGATTCATCTGCCCGGGAAGAAGCTACTCGCCCGTCCCATTTCATCAACTTCGATGAATTCTCGGAAGATTTGAACAGATATAAGATCTCTTGGATCTTCTGGAGAGACAGTATCAGCGAGAAATGGAGCTTATTGGGAGATTATATACCCCTGTTTTTTACCCCCACCTGGTGGAGATACTTCTGCAATCTAATTGTAGAAACATATCCGGAAATAGTACTTAAGATAAGTTACGACTCAAATCATGATCTTCCTAGAATTTCTGAAGGAATTGCCAGGGATTTAGTAGGTGGAGCAAAGGGCTATTTACTCCGAAGCCTGCGAAGGCTAGGATTGAGATTCGGAAACAATTATCTTAATACTATACTATCCGAGACAGATCTTCTCATTCTCGAAAAAATGCCTGATGAAGCGGAGATATTACATCCGGGGGAATGGTCGGTATCTCAATTTTCCAATAGGCTTATCTCCTACTGCTGCATCCTATCAATATTACTCGTCCTCGCGTCATTGAAACATCCTTTGTCTGCCGTTTCGGGTTCTAATTCCTTTCATTCGTGGAAACGTTTCGCCACTATTGAATATTTAACAGACCCAATGCGTGGATCCTATTTAAGAAAGGTAATGTATTCCCCCCCGACAAGCTAAATGTTAACGAGAGATCTACTAATTCATTCTCTGAATAGATTCTTGAATTGTGTAAGTAATATAATTTTTTTTCTTTTCGTGAAAAAGGAAATTGATTCATGGATATTTCGTAGAGAAAGCTCTGATATTTTACATAGTAATAAAGAACTACTGACTCAATATTTGATAACGACTAAGATTCTCTACAGGTATGCATCGAAATCGAAATCCAATTATGATTTCTCGAGCAACAAGATTTCTCATGAACCTTACCCACAAGAGAGATCCAACGTTTTGGCATACTTACTTCAATTCTGGCAAAATGATCTGTTGGGTCACAAGATTCGTAAGTTGGATCCTGCGGAGAAGTGGGCTTTTTCCGCCCTTGGGAGAGATATTCTATTTTTGGCAACAACGAGGCGAAGAGACAGTCTACTAAATATGCCATGTCGTGACATACCTATTTCACTCCAATCAGGATTATTACCATCCAAAGGAATCTTGCTAGTAGGACCTGTAGAAACTGGCCGATCCTCTATTATTAGAGATGTAGCATTCAACTCCTACTTTCCAGTGGTGAAACTACCACTCAAGAAGTTCATATACAACCGATCTTTTTTCAACAATGTACGTGGGAATTTCATCTCGAAAGAAAGCGTACACCGATTAAATATCGTCTTCGAAATAGCGAGAGAAATGTCTCCTTGTACATTATGGATTCAAGATATTCATGAGTTGAATATTCGTCGTTCGTATAATAAGCTAGAAGCTGATCCCAGATTTTTGCTTTGCCAAATATTGAAGAGTATTGGTCACAAGCTCGGCAACTCCGACATCCGCGAGAATGTTGTTATTGCCACGACTCACGTACCTGCGAGGATAGATCCAGCTTCAGTAGCTCCGAATCGGTTAAACTAATTAATAAATTTCCGTAAGTCCAATGGGCGTCAACGTCAGAAAGAATTGTCAATTCTATTACGTATCAAAGGTTTCGAGGTAGGGGCTAATCCGCCTCTTCTTGAGGGTACTCTGTCTGGAACTGCAGGTTATAGTAAACGAGATTTACTTCTTCTCGCTAATGAAGCGTTATTGATAGGTACTTCCAAAGGGAAAAAGTTTGTATGTAGCAACACAATTGGATTAGCTTTGCATAGGCAACATTCGACTGTTAGTGATATGGGCAATGGGATGGAATCTAATTCTGAATGGGAAATCTCTTCCTACAAGATGGCGGAAGCCACTTTAAAGAATAGTTTGACAGATATTTCTCTCACAATTCTTCCATTTATTGGTCATGACGCGTTAAAAATGCGATTTTATTACTTGTCTAACTGGTATGTGGAACCTTCAACAACCGAATCAACAATTGATGAATTCACTATGTTTTTGCATCTTCCAGAGCTACTAGCCAAATTAGTAGCTCGCGATTCATTCCAAGTGGATATGGGGAAAAAGGAGAATTTCATTGTTATCGACAAACTCGTAGAGAATGACTTAAACCTAGCTTGTGGCGTACTAGAAAACCTCTCGACTAATTTCCCACGTTCAGAAATTTGTAGGAGAGAGAGTCGACACAGTAATAGTTTTCCTCCCCCCCTTCCTATTGGAAGGGCCAAGTATTGCTCAGATGTAACCTCTCCAAGTCGCTCTTCCAAATCTCTGAGAAGAGGGAGACTTAGTAGTTTAACCGATTTCGAGATGCAACAGTCACCCGAATTAAGAAACTCAGCGGCGGAGATATCGCGTGAGATTACTTGGTCCCGCAAGGCTTGGCGTCTCCGTTTCCTGCGAAGCGGGACTTACGAATTGATGGGGGTATTATCCGAACCCAACCATTTGTATAACTTAATTCTCCTTTACTACAATCAGAATTACATACCCCAACAAGATTTTGAATTCAGTAAGATTAAGGAGGAGAGAAGTAAGTGGCGCGAGAAAAGCGGATATCTTTTCAGCTTCGAGAAATCTGTCACTAATGGAACAGATAACTCCATTAAAAGATTGGAAAACCGATTGGATAATATGTTGCTACGTGAGCAATTCTTCAAATTGGGAATCTCTGGCGACTCATCTAATGAGTATGAAACACATTGTGATCGATTGAATGAAACGACTCGACTCTTCGGGGGGCGCTTCATCTGGGATCCCATGCTTCTGTTCCAGCCAGACCCTAACATTCCTTCCCCGCGCCGCAACTTGTTGTCGACGAAAGAACTGGCACGGAGGCTTCACACCATTTACGGTATGAGAAGGCAGCGCCTTCAGAAAATGTCAAATAAGAAAATTAAAGATTTTTTCCTCTATCGTGAAGATAATCCGAAATTGAAACCCGACTCATCTCTCAATCGGTGGAATAATCTTCCTTTGGATGATGAGGAGCGAGATTCCGAATACGTCAGGGAAATCTCTTCCGTAGATATACATCTGCAATATCCGCAGACAATTACTCCCGTTCGTTTGGGTTGCTACGCGGTGGCGGAGGATTTTCCGGAACGATTTCTTCGGTTTAGGCTTCTGGTTCATAGAAACAAATGGATGAGACGGAACCGTTCCCCATTTCGGGATTTTCTTATCTATAATATGTTGCTTGAAACTTATGGATATCTATCCAATACGTTTCGGTTTGGTAAAGCATCACCGGATTGAACAATGAAACAATTCTTCCATGAAAGTTCGATGTCATGAAACAACTGTTGTTTACTCACCTAGATACTCCCCACTCCGTTTAGATCTCTATTGTAAGCCGAATCAGTAAGAGGAAGATCTCTATTTTCCTTTTACTGATACGGAAAATTCAGTTGCAGCATTAAAAAAAAAGGGGGGGGGGAAAAAGAGGAATAAACAAAAAAGAAAAAAGAAGTTGGAGAACAGTTTATGAATTAGGAGTCTCTCCACTGAGAGGTTGGATTGGGAAGAGTTATACAGGTTATTCCGCAGAAATTATGCGAACGAAGCCAATTTTTTGTACCCCTTACTAAGGTAAGACGTATCTTCAAGAAAATCTTGGATTCCCCCCCTTCCCGAGTAGATCCAAGGATCCAATTGAGGCGTCCTCTCTTCTTTAAGAGTTTCCACTTCAAATCAATCCGGTGTATCGAATGACTGGAATGAGCCAATTTGTCAGTCAATTGGGGGGGGGAGAACGTGCCAGTATTCTCGTTTCCATTTGTTGGTGTCGAGGCTTACGCGATAGTAAACCATTCGAGGGTTGTTGGTCGGTCACGGTCTAACGCAACTTGATTTGACATATGTGTGAAATACAACTCCCCTATTACTGGGAATTCTTGACGTAGATACGAATCTCCCCGGATAGGATTCGAACCTACGACCAATCGGTTAACAGCCGACCGCTCTACCGCTGAGCTACCGAGGAAAATGGTAGGGGATTCAGTTCCATACACACTTACTTGAAGACCTCAAGCCAAATCCAGATCTGGAAGGAGTTAAGCTTTCTCTGCCATTTCATCAACTTCGCGTACGCCCTAGCCCCCATTCATTATAAGGGGGGGCAACAGCAGTAGCAATCCCATTCGAATGGAAGGGCCCCCAAATCGTGGTCGTGGGAGGGTGGGGGGGGGGTCAACCGGCCGAAACGAGGTAGAGATCAACCTGTCAAGCCCATCCCATGATTCGTATTGATCAATCACCAATCAGTGGTTTCTATTCCCCCCTTTCGGTAGGCGTAGTAGAATAGTCGCAGGATTCTTTCTCCACCTCATTTTGAGGACTAGAAATGGAGAGTATAGAAGAAGCGAAAAGAAAATCTAGAGATGAGGAATATGAAGAATAGTCGGGAGAAATGAACGCGAATTGGAGCTTCGTGAAACGAAAGTAGCAGTTTACGGAAAGGGCGGGACAAACTAAAAAAAGCTAGTTAAAACTGATTAGTATTGCTAAAAAAGTAGTTCCAAGCATCATCATGAATAAGTAATGAGATATCCTACCATTTTCTCCGTAACGTATGCCCTCTCCCCCAAATAAATTGGATGCTCCGGTTAGGTTGACAAAACCATCAATTACATATATATCAAAACGCGAAACTAATTTACTGAGAGATCTTATACTATGTACAAAGCAAATATTATAAAAATAATCGATATAACCCCGATTCAATGACCAAGATTGAACAATAAACCCAAGTTTAGTAAGTAATTGAAAAAATTCAACAAAATTTTTTTTATGCCCAGGTTTATAATTTTGTTTATAAAGAGTGAAGGAGATGAATATTCCAACAAAAGATAAACCCAATGAACCACGTGAATTTAATAAGATCTCTCCTGAAACTTCAAAATATTTATCAATTCCTGAAAAATCAGATGGAGTAATTAACCATGAATTGAAATTATTGGTTTCTCTTGCAAAATTAATTCCAACCAATCCACCTAATGTAGTGGGTATCGCCAACATCACGAGAGGAAGTGTCATACCGAAACAAGATTCTTTAGGATTTGGTAAGCTTTGGTGGTCAAGGGGTTTAGTGTCTCCATTTGGGTTTCTTAAATATGAAAACGGAAAACTACTTGTTTTTGCAACTTCTTCATTTTGTGTTAATGCCACATTTTGATTAATTTGATTTACAGACGATTTTACTTCAGTACTGCCCCATAAATTAATAGAAAACGCCGAAGAATTGTTAGAGTCAAACCAATCCGTCTTAATTGTACAAAAATCTCCCTCGAAAGTAAGAAAATAAATGCGAAACATGTAAAACGCCGTGAGACCTACCGTGCCAGAAGCTATCAATCCTAGGGGAAGAGAACGTAACCAAATTTCGGTAATAATCTCATCTTTGGACCAAAAACAAGCTAGGGGCGGTATTCCACATAGAGATAGAGTACCTAAAAGAGAAGTAGTTCCAGTAATTGGCATATATCGACGTAATCCACCCATGAAAAACATGTTTTGACTTTTGTCAGGTGAGTATCCAACCATTTTTTCGATGGAGTGAATAACTGAGCCGGCTCCTAAAGAGAGTAAAGCTTTGGAATAAGCGTGTGTTACGAGATGAAATGGAGCAGATCGGTAAGCGCCAATGCCTGGGGCTGAAACCATATATCCCAACTGAGACATGGTGGAATAAGCAAGACCCTTCTTTAGATCTATCTGGGCTAGGGCTAATGTGGCACCCAACAAAGCTGTTGCTCCACCTACCCAAGAGATGACAAGCATCACTGAAGGCAATATTGAAATTAGTCCAAAAATTCGGGCAATAAAAAAAATACCGGCAGCTACCATAGTGGCTGCATGAATAAGTGCCGATATGGGCGTGGGTCCTTCCATCGCATCTGGCAGCCATACGTGAAGTGGTATTTGAGCAGATTTAGCAGCTGGACCTAAAAACAGTAGAAAAGCAATGATATTTGCAAAGATAGGATTGACGAATCCAATACTCCCTAATTTGGCAAATCAATCACACAATTCGGAAATCTCGAAGCTGCCAGTTGTCCAGTAAATACCCAAAATACCCAGAAGTAACCCAAAATCTCCTATGCGGTTGGTAATGAAGGCTTTTTGACAAGCATTTGCAGCACCTGACCTTGTGAACCAAAAACCTATTAATAGATAAGAACACATTCCAACTAACTCCCAAAATACGTAAAGCTGTATGAGGTTGGGGCTGAAGACTGATCCTAACATGGACGCGGTAAACAGGTTTAGATAGGCATAAAACCTGGCATATCCCCAGTCATGACACATATAACTATCGCTGTAAATCGTAACTAGTATGCCGACAGTGGTAACCAATAGTGACATTACTAAAGTAAGCGGATCAACTAAAAACCCTACTTCTAGATAAAAAGTACCTCTTGGTATCCAAGCCCATAAATATTGCTGGATCGAATGGTTAATAAAGTATTCTTGAAAAAGAACAAATGAAACAAACATAGAAGCTGTTAATGAAAAGATGTTGAGCAATGCGCACAAACGGCGGAAACCCCCCGTAGCTTTTGGGAAAAAGAATGATGATGATCCGGTGCAACAAGAAGCTATTAGTGGACACGAAGGAATAATCCAAGCATATTCGTTCAAAAGTTTCACAGATTTATGAAATTCAAATTTTTGCTACTTTCCCTGTTTATTGCTGGGAAGGGAAGTGTGGAAACAGTACCAAATAGAATGTATGCAGACAAAATAATTGATTTTGAACTAACCAAGAAACTCAATGCGTCCAAATCTTTAATTTTTTGTATAAAAGCAACAAACAAGAAACTTGACAATATTCATACGTGACCGAGATACTTATTCAAGTTGAAAATTTGTCGACGAATTAACTTGCTTCACAAGCAATTTTGTTTTTTCCCCCACCTCGGGGGAAAGAAGCGGGGAGGGGGGGAGATAGTCAAAATGAGTGGATACGCCATTATTGATATTGGGGGGAAGCAACTGAGAGTAGAACCGGGAAGATTTCACGATGTTCGTTATTTTACCCCAAATCTAAATACATGGGGCTCTGGCACAAAAATATCCACGAGTCGAATCTTGCTTATTTGTAACGGATCTAAAATAAATATTGGTTCTCCATGGCTAGCCAATGCAGTTGTCAAGGGCCGGTTCTTACACAGCTGCTTCGGAAATAAGTTGACAATAAAAAAGATTTTTCCAAAAAGAAAAACGTGACGGATTCAAGGATATAGAGAAAATATGGTTAGATTTGCAATTGATTCCATCCATCTTAATTAAAAGACTGCAAGTAATTCCTAATTACTTAGGTGTGTCAAACTCCTAAATAAAATACTCGGAGATTTGATGCATTGCTATTGAATTTATTTGCATTTGACATCTGTTCATTTTTGTGACTTGTCACTTTCCTCATTCATTATATCTATTCTGCTGATACATATCAACATAGCCGCTAATTGCGAAGAGAAAAAGCTTCACCAATACATGCACGGCAAACTATGGCCGTTCCAAAGAAACGTACTTCTGGATCGATTAAGAAAATTCGTAACCATACTTGGAAAATGAAATCTGTACAAAAGGCATCAAAATCTTTTTCTTTGGCCCAATCTTTATTAAGCGGGCGTTCAAAAAGTTTCTATTATGTAACAGAAAAACAGCCTTTCCAAAGAAATTAGTTGTATCTTTCCTATCTTCTGCAGCTAGTTGTTTAACAAATATGGGAACTAAGCAATCGAATGAAAAGCTGGGAAACTGGTAGAGGAAGTGACAGTAACTTACTATGTTTGACAAATCAACAATCTGAGATTTTTCCACTTCCCATCCGAGAAGTGGAAAAATCTAAAAATCTTTTGTCTAGCAGATCTAGCATCGCTAATTAGTAACGTAATTGCATTTGTTAATCAACTTTGAGCAATTGTAGTCGGGAAACCCCGAGTTTAATGACAAAATGAACTCTTCGTTGTAAAATATCTACTAAAGTACCCAAACAAATAGGTGTCATTTTATGTCAATGTAAAAATTTGGTCGATATCGTGACAAATCAAAATCGTCGTCAGATAGAGGGAATTTCTTAGACTTCCAAACTGCAAACTTCAAATAAGTGGGGAAGTGAAGACAGAAATAAAATAGACTTATAACTTATTTTTTTTTTTCAGGGTTTCCTTCTCGTTATTTATTGAAAACAACATGGAGAAGCATCTTAATTCAATTCCATTGGATTGTCACTTAACAATCAATTCACCTCGAAGGAGGTATCTGTGCAACGCGGTGACCTACAGTTGCGACTCTTTTCTAGGTATAATGGGCACGTTTCCATTCGGAATAGCAGGATTTGAACCTGTGACCTCCATCACCCCAAGATGGCGCGCTACCAAACTGTGCCATATTCCGTGTATATTTATATCTATTTATTTAGATAGATAACCTTACTCATATTTGAGTAGCAATAAGTTTGAGTAGCAATAAGTAAACTAACTTGCTAATTGACCTATTTCTTCTTCATTTTCAATACATATGCATTCCAACACTTGAATTCTATTTTGCAGACATATGTATCATATGTACGGGTTGACTTGTCGGTAGGAGCCAATATACAATAGATTTGTATCTGTTCAGACTTGAATAAGCCGCTATGGTGAAATAGGTAGACACGCTGCTCTTAGGAAGCAGTGCCAGAGCATCTCGGTTCGAATCCGAGTAGCGGCACGTGAAATGAAGAAAAAGAAACAAATTTGATTTTTGAAAACTACCTATATTGAATAAGTCTAAAAAAAAAATCACCAACTAAATGGGTGATAATCCATCCTCAATGAAATTGAAAAAAAAAAAAAGATTTTTGGTCTCCCTCAATTACGACATATACCCGCGTAGAGTATCTATCTGTTCATATTTCGTTTCTGATGGTTTTTCTTGCAACTCTGTTGAACCCCGTCAATTTATTTCATAAAATGGATAGATTTGGTTCCTTATGTAGGAATAGCATGATAATTGCTTTTCTCTGTACTACCGGATTTATGACTACTCGCTGCCTCCAAACCAGGCACTTACCACTAGGTAATTTGTATGAATCTTTGATGTTTCTTTCGTGGGGCTTTTCCTCATTATACCTAATTTCAGATGTTAGATACCAAAATAGGTTGTCGCGCGCAGTTTTAGCACCGAGTGCTGCATTGACTCACGCATTTGCAACCTCAAGCCTCCCTCAGGAAATGCAATACCCCACTTTGTTAGTACCTGCCTCGCAGTCTCATTGGTTGATGACGCATGTAAGCGCAACGTCGATTAGTTATATAACCTCATTGTGTGGATCTTTGCTAGCAATAGTTTTGCTTAGCCTATTCCACAGCAAGGAAAGCAATTCCTCTGTTGTAAAGTTGGAAAACCAGATTGAAAAACAAATTATTATCTCCCCGATAAACTACAACATTTGGAAGCAAGTTAATGCGCAAAGATTTTACTATTTACTCATTTTCAACTCTCAAAAGTGCCAACTGATTAATTGCTTGGATAAGTGGGCTTACCAGACAATAAGTCTGGGGTTTTCTCTTTTGACTATTGGTATACTTTCTGGCGCAGTGTGGGCTAATGAAGCTTGGGGATCTTACTGGAGTTGGGACCCAAAAGAGACTTGGGCGTTGGTAACTCGGTTGATATATGCTATTTATCTTCATTCGAAAGTAGATGAAAAGCAGATGGGAGCGGGTCCAGCTGTGACAGCATCTATGGGATTTTTCTTAGTTTGGGTTTGCTTCTTGGGAGTCAATTTACTAGGAGTTGGGTTGCATAGTTACGGATGGTTAATGTAGAGAATGGAAGATTAAATCTAGTAAGTCAATGTGGGGATAGGGAATAAAAAAAACAAGAGGGATATGAAGAGATAGGGGAAGGAAAAGAAAAAAGGCGGTTCGAGAAAACAATTAGTTTACCAAAATCTAGACTCCGTTGAAAAATTGAAGAAGAGATAAAAATATGACTCTAACTACCTAGAGGGAGAAACAGGAACAGACTTGCCAGTAAATAGGTGTAGCCAATTTATCAAATGTCTGTTTCTGCTCCTCAACTTTTTGCAAATAGAGGCAATTACAGAGTTGAAAATATTTTCCGGACAGATGTGAATCCATTGTTTCAAGTGAGATCCAGAAAACTAGTGATCTTTCTATTTTAATTCCACGCGACAGTAAAAGCAGGGGAGAAATAAGCTCATTTGTACCAAATTATCAAGGACTACTTGTCTCTTACCTCGAAATATTTGGGTGTAACAGTGAGAGAGATATTATTTTAGTATTCCAAATTGGTAAAATTATATTTGGGTATAGACCGATAGCTAGTATTGGCAAAAGAAAACAGATCAGAATGAACAATTCTCTCGGACCAAGATCAGTTGAATAGGTATTTAATTTGTTAAAAGATCTGTAACCATAAAAAAGTTGGCGTAACATCGAGAGTAAATAGATAGGCGTTAGTATTGTACCAACTGCTCCTAGCATCGCAATTCCTGCCTTGAAGGCGGAAGAATATTGCTTAGAAGTAACAACTCCCAGAAAAACTAGCAATTCTGATACGAAACCACTCATTCCCGGTAATGCTAAAGATGCTGAGGAAAAGGTGCTAAACATGGTAAATAATTTAGGCATTGAAATTGCGACTCCCCCCAACTGATCCAATAGATAAGTTCGAGTCCTGTCGTAACAAGTACCTGCAAGGAAAAATAAGGCAGCTCCAATCAAACCGTGGGAAATCATTTGCAATATGGCTCCGTTAAGACCCGCCTCTGCCAAAGAACCGACTCCAATGGTTACAAAACCCATATGAGAAATCGAAGAATAAGCTATTCTTCTTTTGAAATTGCGCTGACTGATCGAAATTAAAGAGGCATAAATAATTTGAATTGCTCCAAGTAATATTATCCATGAGCCAAATAAAAAATGTGCCTGAGTCAACAATTCTAAATTGATTCGAATAAGCCCATATCCACCCATTTTTAGTAGCACCCCAGCTAATAACATAGATGTGCTATAGTGCGCCTCTCCATGAGTATCTGGTAGCCAAGTGTGGAAGGGAAATATCGGTAATTTTACAGCATAGGTTATCAAGAAACCTATGTAGATAAGTATTTCCGGCGAAAGAGGATACGATTTATGCATTAAATCCTGAATATCAAAAGAAGGAACTTCGCTACCGTAAAAACTCATAGTCAAAGCTGCCACCAGGAGAAAAATTGAACCACCAGCTGTGTATAAAATAAATTTTGTGGCTGAATATAAACGTCTTTTCCCGCCCCATAGACATAATAGTAAATAAATCGGAATTAGTTCTAGTTCCCACATAAAGAAAAAAAGCAAGATGTCGCGCGAGACAAATAATCCGATTTGCCCGCCATACATAATCAGCATCAAGAGGTGAAATAGCCGTGTATTACGAGTAATGGGCCAAGCCGCTAAGGTTGCCAAAGTAGTAGCAAAACCCGTCGATATAACGAGACCTAGGGAGAGGCTATCGATTCCTACTGACCAGTGAAGATGAATGGAGTTTATCCAATTAAATGTCTCCAACAATTGAATCGACTGATAATTAATTTGGAAATGACGATAAAATATGTAAGTAATTGGCAAAAATTCCAATATACAGATACTCAGGGTATACCATCGAGTGACTTTGTTTCCATTACGAGGCAGGATTGGAATCATCAGACCAGCAAAAATTGGGAATAAAACGACTATCGTTAGCCGAGGTACATTACTAATCATGAATTGAAGAAAAAATAATTTTTAATAGAGACTGTGTAAACTAAATAAGATGACCCATACCCAACTTCAAAAGTTTGAAGTTTGGGTATGAGTTGAAATGAATAATTTGATATTAAATTCCCTGTCTTAGTTATTAGTAAGCTAGACCCATACTACGGGTAGTTTCAGCCCCCAAATATACACGTACACTCAAAAAATCGGTCGGACAGGCAGATTCACATCTCTTGCATCCTACACAATCTTCTGTTCTGGGAGCAGAAGCTATTTGATTTGCTTTACATCCATTCCAGGGTATCATTTCTAGTACATCTGTAGGGCATGCCCTTACACACTGGGTACAGCCGATACATGTATCATATATTTTTACTGAATGTGCCATTGAATCTGTCTACTCCTATTAGATCAATATGTGAATTTCCATTAAAACAGTGAAAAATATCTATTTTTGCTTTGTATCCTCTCAACGTACCCACTTCCCCTAGAGACATTACTCTAGTAAGATTTTCTTATGACTTTCAAAATCTATCCGATCAAATCTCATTTTTGAGAAAAGAAAAATATGTTGAAACAGCGAGAAACTCATTAAATAAATTCGTTACCAGATATTATTAGAAAGAAGTATCAGACTAATTTGGTGAATTGAATATCTTTCTGTCATGAACAAAACTAATAATTTAGGTGTCTAAAAAAATACAACCTATTGATCAATCACCATTTTAACAAATTTGATTGGTCGATACGAGTAGATCTCCTGTTTCGATGAATAGAAAGGGCAATAGCTAATCCAGTGGCAGCTTCAGCAGCTGCAATGGCTATTATAAATAATGAAAAAATCTCCCCCGTTTCCTGATTCTCAAAAAGATTTGAGAATGTGATGAGATTTGGAATAATCGCGTTAAAAATTGGCTCAAGACTCATGAGTGCCCTAACCATATTTCTACTTGTAACTAGTCCGAAAAAGCCTATACATAAGATGTAAGCACCCAAAATTAGTTGTTGTTCAAACGTGATTTTTTAAATTTCTCCTCGAGAATTTTACTGAGTCAATTTTTTTTTCTCTCTCTCTTTCCTTTTTTTCAGGCTTCTACAAATACTTTTTATTGAGAGAAGTCTGCATCGGTCAAAAAAATGATGAATTATTGCAAGGGGGTGAGGCTGGTGATTTATTCTTATCAACAGTAAGTGCACCCTCATCGCGTGCCGGATTAATTGCTCCCACTAAAGCAGCTAAAAGAAGTGTCGAAACAAGTTCGAATGGTACTACAAACTCTCCTAATAGCTTGTATCCAAGTTGGTCTACATTACTTCCAAGTATGCTTGATGTAAAAATTCCCGATTGATTGATGAAACTTAGATCAAACCATTTGGTGTTGTAAATCACATAGGCTAATGTTGAAAAAAGGATTGCGCAAGCCCCTGAAGCGACGGGATATCCTACGCCACAGGCAGTATCAGAACCTGCCGGTTCATCAGTAATCGTTACAGCAAATGCGGTTAAAACATTTATGGCTCCCACATAAACTGGTGATTGTGCAGCAGCTACGAAATCCGCATTCAATGCAAAATATAATAAAGATATACAAGTGAAAACCAACCCTAGAGAAAAAGCAGAATTAACTGTATTGATAAGTAATACCGTCCCTAAACTTCCGAGTAAGATACCCAATTCTACTGAAGCTAAAACAAAATTGTGAATTAATTCTGATAAATTCGTTAGACACAACTACTTAAGTATTTTATATGAATTTTTTATAGTTATATATATATATATTTTAGGCATACGGGTTACTCAATCAAATTTTAAGTGGTAACCCGTATTGCAAATTTTGATTCGCCTGATAAGGTTGTTTGCTCAATTAAATTCAAATTTTTGCATTTAAATCTAATTGAATTGAAACATCTTGAGAGGCAGAAGGTGGTAAACGTCCCAAAGCCGTCTGATCACAATTTAGTTCGTGACGATCGTAACTAGAAAGCTCATATTCCTCAGTCATTGACAGACAATTTGTCGGGCAGTACTCGACGCAGTTTCCACAAAAAATGCAGACTCCAAAATCAATGCTATAGTTTCTCAATTTTTTCTTTTTTATATCCTTCAAAAAAATCCAGTCGACAACTGGAAGATTGATCGGGCATACTCGAACGCGTACTTCGCAAGCAATACATTTGTCAAATTCAAAATGGATACGTCCACGAAATCGTTCGGATGGTAGATTTTTTTCATACGGATACTGGACAGTTATGGGTAAACGATTTGAATGATCCGAAGTAATTGCAAATCCTTGGCCAATGTAGTTTGCCGCTTCTACAACTTGTTCACCATAATTTTGAAACTTAATTATTGTTGAAAACATGAGATCCATAAATCCAATTTCAAATTTTCTTTTCAATACACAATTTCATGTGGCGGGAGAGGGGCAAGTAGCTGCAGTTGCTTTTCACTATTAAAATAAATGACTTTAACTTAAACTGAAAAATAAATCGGAGGCTTCAATTTATTAGTAAGATTTGAAACGAAGCTGTCAGCAACGAATTTCCCGAAGCAATGGGCAAAAGAAATTTCCATCCGAGATCTAATAATTGATCCATTCTTACTCTAGGTAAAGTCCATCTTGTCAGGATGGCAATGAATAGGTAAAAGTAGGATTTGGATAATGTAGTGACAACCTCTACGAGTGGCTTCAACGTGTTGAAAGACTCGTTGATACCACTCGTAGAGGTTGAAAGATTTTGTCCGAAATTATCGACAAAAGGAATTGAAGAATCCCATCCACCTAAGTACGGAACTGCTACAAATGGTGAAGAAGCCAACAGATTTAAATGTGAACCAACATAAAATAAGCCAAATTTTATTCCCGAATATTCAGTTTGGTAACCTGCCACTAACTCCTCCTCCGCTTCCGGCAAGTCAAATGGCAATCTCTCACATTCTGCTAATGAAGAGATTAAAAATGCTATGAAGCCTATTGGCTGACGCCACAGATTCCACCCTAAAAAACCAAATTTAGATTGTGTCTCAACTATATCAACAGTACTTAAGCTACCGGATAAATATAGTCGACAGATTTTTTTGCCTCTACTTCAAAACCGTACATGAATTTAGATTTTCATACGGCTCCTCATTGAATTGAGATCGTGAATAGAGTAACTTATTTCAGTTGCAGGTGAAAATCTTCGCTTCCAATCAATGAGATTCTGTTTGCTACAAGTTTGCTTCCGAATCTGTCTTAACCTCATCCAGTTTTTCAATTTGATTAATTGAAGTTTTTTGAGAAACGAATTGTATTTATCATCTATTTCTCTTCGGAAAATTTGTAATTTTTGCTATCCTATCATATAATAAAATTTTATATTCAACTTTCTATCAATTTCTCTTGCAATCATAATTCTGATGAGGGTTACTTCGTTCCAAATAATTGTCACTGAAGTGAATGTAGTTATACTCGAGAATGAAATCTTATATATACTACTCAGTCCTCCCTACCGAAGCTGAGTCTATTTCGTGTCGTCGGGAAAAGGGGAATAAAGCTATAGAAGAGGAACAAATTGGATATATATGAAGACATATATACATCTAACTTATGAGTTTCCTCTTTTTAAAGTCTTCTTCCTAAGCACTGACTCTATGTTTTATATGACTGAACCCCGTTTAGCAAATCTCTTGTGTATATTTGTGTTCCTTGCCACTCACCTTATGCAACTCCAGGGAGAGCAAAAATTGACTGCTTCTTCCTATCCGCTTCGAGCCTGTAAGATGAGTCACAGTCTTGGGATCATGGAGCATGAACCGCTTGAATAAGGCTCTAGCTTATCCACGGACTATTGGGTTTGACTTTGCAACTGCAGAATGCTGTTTAAGTTTACCCAGATAATTACTTGGTTTACCGCCCAACGAAATTCCCGCTACTACACTACGGGGCAAAATTGTTTTTTTTTTTTGCTCTTTTCATTTGTACTTTGCGAATCGCACGTAGGGCTATCGACAGTACACATAGGGCTAGGGGTATTTCGTAACTGATAGATTGAGCCGCCGCTCTTAGACCACCTAACAGAGAATATTTATTATTTGAACCATACCCTGCCACTAGAAGACCCAGAGGTACAATGCTTGAAAAAGCAATCCAAAAAAAAACTCCTACTCCTGAGTCAGATAAAATGATATGTTGGCCGAAAGGTATTACCAAATAGGTAATGAAGACCGGTGTGACTACGACAGCTGGTCCGGCAGAAAATAACCAGACATTCCCCTTAGCCGGAACGACATCTTCCTTCAAAAAAAGTTTAATTCCATCCGCTAGAGATTGAATAATTCCTAGTGGACCTGCATATTCTGGTCCGATACGTTGTTGCACCCCCGCAGATACCTTTCACTCGAGCCATACGATAACTAAGACTCCCGTTGTGACTCCCAAAACTAGAATGAGAGTACAAGCCAAAATCCAAATCGATTCCGCAAGAGTCATTGTCATTTTCAACTCGTCATAAAAATGAACTAGTTCATTTTTGAAAAATTCGGCACCATTTATCATTTTAACGATCAACCTCTCCCATGATTATGTCTATGCTACCTAATATTGTCACAATATCTGCAAACTTCATTCCCCTGAGTAACTGGGGAAGAATCTGTAAATTTGTAAAACCGGGTGGACGAATTTTCAATCTCCAAGGAAAAACGCTATCATCTCCGACTAAAAAAATCCCCAATTCTCCCTTGGGAGCTTCTACTCTTACATAATGTTCCTGTTTAGGCAATTTAAGAGTAGGAGAAGATTTCTTACCAACGAACTGGTAGTTGAATCCATTCCAGTCTATTTTGTCTTTCTGTTGCGCAAGACGCCGACCCTCAAGATTTTCATATGGACCTCCTGGGAGAAGTTTTAACGCTTGTCGAATAATATTTATTGATTCTCTCATTTCGTCGATTCGTACCAAATAACGAGCCAACGAATCTCCTTCTCCTTGCCACTGAATCTCCCAATCCAACTTATCGTAACACTCATAATGATCAATTTTGCGGAGATCCCATTGAACTCCCGAAGCTCGCAACGAAGGTCCAGATAATCCCCAATTGATGGCTTCCTGTCTACTTATAAAACCTACTCCTTGTACTCGTTTCAAAAAAATGGGATTTTTTGTAACTAACCGCTCATACTCATGGATTTTTGGGAAGCAATATTTACAAAAATCCAAGCATTTATCAACCCATCCATATGGTAAATCCGCAGCAACTCCCCCAATTCGAAAATAGTTATGCATCATTCGCATACCTGTAGCAGCCTCAAACAAGTCGTAAATCATCTCTCTTTCCCGAAATATGTAGAAGAAGGGGGTTTGCGCGCCAATATCGGCTAAAAATGGTCCGAGCCATAACAAGTGAGAAGCTACCCGACTTAATTCAAGCATGATTACGCGTATGTAGCTAGCTCTTTCAGGTATCTGGATATTTGCCAACTTCTCAGGCGCATTGACCGTAACTGCTTCAGTAAACATAGTGGCTAAATAATCCCATCTCGTCACGTAAGGGAGGTATTGGGAAGTTGTTCGATTTTCGGCAATTTTTTCCATTCCTCGATGCAGATAGCCCAATATTAGGTCACAATCAACAACATTTTCACCCTGCGAAGCAACAACAAGCCGTAGAACACCGTGCATCGAGGGATGATGAGGACCCATGCTTACTACAACTGGATCAATATTTGCAAGACGAATACTCGTAAATTGCTTTTTCTCCAGTAAATGTCATAAACCCCCATTTGCCCGGGGATGAGGCAGCTGCTTCAGCTACACTATGGCGAAAACTCAAACCCCTGGAGGGGCTGGAAAGAACTATTTTTTTTTTTTTATGTTAACGCCCTTTCAACCCCCGAATACCTAATCTCTTCAAAATTTTTATATATAAGCCTGTATTTTCATTAGACAGATAAGCTAAGAGACGCTTGCGTCTACCAAGTAATTTCCACAACCCTACTTGGGATGAATAGTCCCTGGGGTGTAATCCCAAATGGAAAGTAAGCCTCGACACCTGGTAAGTTGAGTAGTAAATTTGAGAAGCGGTGAATCCTGTATTGACGTCTCCATCTGGAAGCTGTACGTTAATAGATCCCTGTTTTTTCGTGGTAATATTAGTAGTAATCACGAGTTTGCTTCTTGCCTCGGATCGATTATAAGGGGTTTAAGTGCTAGTTGCAGCACTAATCTTTTGAACATGAGATTTTGGTTTCTTGGGAGGAGGGTGTGGTAGAAAACCCCACACACTCCTACAACCACGACTTGAATCCTCAGCTACGATTGGTAAAAGCTCCAACTTCCCTGCGGCATTCAAGTTTGCAGCTAATTTAGTTTCAACTATTCCAATTCCAAGAATTCAACTTAATCACTAGATTCATTTCACAATTTCTTTACTGGTTTTATTAACTCGTAATAATGGGATACATTCGAATTCTAGTCATTGCAAATCGACTCCCAGTTGTGGCGCCGAGGCAAAATCTGCCGGTACAAGCAATTTCTTCTAATCGGTGACTTGACCATAAAAAACGTCTAATCTTTTGAATCCCGCCCGGTTCTGGGAGGTGTTGCCCATCAATATTGCAGGTTTTTCCAATTTCCAAGATGAAATGAGAAGAGTCTATTTTTGGGCCTGAATTTCCTGGAAATAGTAAACAACGGAGAAATCGGAATTCCCGTCGACGTCGTGGAGATAGCAGATCGTCGATATTGTAGAGGCGAGACTGTTTGCAATTCCGTTCAATTAATATATGTGACACATTTGAGACGTAACTGTCGTTGCATACATTTTTGTAGAAGCGTCTTCCAGCCCCACTTCTTAATTTGAATCTTAGTAGAGGATTAAGTATTTTGTACAACAAATCTTGATCGTCAAATACTAACGGTAACCGATGAGCTGAAATGACAGATAAATTATGAAAAAGATCAAATTTAGTTGTCGCGTTGAAATATAAGTTTAATAAATCTGAATTTACTTCAATATTGGTACAAAGTGTGATCAGATCTTGGTCATCTCCTAGTGTTCTCGTGAGAGCTATTAAGTTTCTAAATTTTTCTAATTCCGCTTCAAATCTCCATTTCCATTGGAAAATGTAGTCCGCATCTTCTCTTTCCTCTAACATGATCTCATACAATTCATCCAGTACCTTCTGAAACTTGCTACTTATATCCACTACTAAATCACATTGATCGTTATCTTTCAATATGAGATCTTCTTTTGACCACCTCATTTTCTTACTGAAGTTGTAAAAGGTTCTTTGTTTTGCAATATGTAAATCTAGCCGCGAGAGCAAGTCAATTTGTAAATTAGAATTATATCCCTCTCTCACCTGGGAATTCCGAAAGTAAATAAGTTTGAGAATATTGCTTCCTCCACCATTTCTGCGAATGCAACTCTTGCGACAAAACCTCCGCTGCAGAACATTTTGTTGCACGGATAATTTATTCACATCCTCATTTTGCATGAAATCAATTAGGTTATGCAGCAGGTTTCTATATTTACGGAGTTTATTGAAATTCTTAATCCTATCTCTGAAAAGATATTTTTTTGTATAGATCGAATAAATTTGTAACTTATTTTGAAAGACGTGAGGTCTGAGTTCATTGAGATTATTTGTCTCACTAATATTAAGTTCGCTCAAGCGAACTCTCCATTTCCAAGGTGCCATACTGCACCATGACGATGATGGAAAGTTATATTTGGAAAGATCATCTAGCCATTCATTCCAATTATTTTCATCCAAGTTGAAAAACTTATTTGAAAATCCCCATTTTTCCATAGATTTTGCAACGTTTTCGTAAAAAAACTCCTTAGCAATGTTACTAGTATCCTCATAGAAACAGCTTATGAACTGATTTACACGATGACCCTCTTTTTCAGGATTCGGTAATCCTGTCGTGATGAATTTGTAACGGACAAAAGTGTCTTTCACGTACATCTCGGGTTGATGTAGGTTTGAGACATTATGGCTATCGCTCCAGATGCCACCCTGTCTACTTGTTACTCCGCAATCACTGTTATTTTTTCTGCCACTAAGTAACAGTTCCAGGTCTAAGTTTTCCTTCATACCAGTGTTCCATATATCGGCATAAAGACAAGCTTGAGACGGCGAGCCGAGTCGCGGCAATTTGGTTCTTGTGAATAAATTGCTTGTACGACGAATGTTAATATCACCTAGCACCCTTGCCAATTGCATAAACAATGCGACAAATTCATTGAAATAGTGAACAGAAATTCTGTCAATTGTAAGAAATAAGTTTATTACTACTGAAACAAACGTCTCGACTAATTCTTCGCCAATTAAATGTAAACTTAATACTGCTTCCTCGGAATGTACTAGTTGCTTCCATTCAAATTTTGCGGAATTAACAATTTTTGTGTCGCTTAATGCGGGATCGACTGGTAGCAGATTTTCCGAAGTCATCTTGAAATATGTGTCATCTGTCTCAATTTTTTCGTCCAAAGGATTTGCGGATTCAGCTGCAACAATATTCTTGAAAATTTGTTCTCTCCCTACTTGGCTTCGAGCGACAAGTTGTTTACCAGTAACACTAGCCGGATTTATCTCCCCTCCAATAGCAATAGATTTATCACTTTTGGTTGTCACATCATAATCATAGTTCGCCAATTTGTCTACGTAATTGGTAGATGCGGTCTTCATATAATTTCTGTTGTCTGAACTGAAAAAACCGTTTGGTAAATCTCCACTTGGTCTGAGATTGGAAAGAGATTTCAATTCCTCCGATGGACTTGAACTTGGTTTCAATACTTTTTTCAACTCGACTTTAGAGCTAATAATTTGGTAGGCGTGCTTAATCTGACGAGGTAAGCTCTTCATACAAATCCAAATTACCTTTCTCCGCACGGGTTTCCAAAAAGAAGTTTCTTTCTGAATAGCTCCAAAAGGTATATCTGTCTGATATCCCAAAACGGTTAAATAAGTAAATTTTTGTCTCTTTCGCTTTAATTTCTTCTCGCTTTTTGGCTTTCGACTCTTATATCCAGCTTCCCCATGTCCTCCCAAAAGAATATGTGGTTTTACACTCCTATCTGTGTGCCAGGGCTTTAGCCGAAACGGATATACAATCTTTATCTGGATACCTTCTCTTAACCAGCGTGGAGGTAACTCATCTTGCGAAAATTCTTCGCCATCAAACGTACAATTAATGTGAATTTCTTTACCCCATTTTGTCCAGTCTTTCTTCCACTCGGGATTTTGGCGGAGTAAGATACGTCCGATATTTTTCATAACTATAAGTACTGGTAGTTTAAGAAACTTTCGAAATCTAGATTGAAAAACCAGCATATATCCTCTTCCGTTATGAATAGGACCTATGTCGGATCTAGCTGCTATAGCTGAACGAGCAAGTCTCGATTCACCAATTAAACTTTTCCTTGCAGATGGGGATATATCTAGGAGCTTTTCATGAGATTCGTAATCCGCTTTTTCCTGGAACTCAGCAAATTGTGCTTCAAGACTTGGAGTTGTCAACCGCTCAATAAGTAATTGAAACAAATTTGGTCTTTCTGCCGATCTGAGGAAGAAAGGCGAGCGTATTTTTTCCTGAAGTGCCTTCCAGAGCAAAGTCTTTCGCCTCCTAGAACGCATGGACCCTTTAAAAAATCTCCGCCGAAAATCAGATACGTTTGCGTATCGCTGAACTAATCTCTCCGATCTGGGTTTCCCTTTCGCAAAAGTAATACCTACGTTACGCAATTTTCTGTGGCGGAAATCGCCGTCTTCTCCCGGGACATCAAAGTCGTTGTCAAAGTACAATGCAATAGTTCGAGCTAGATCCGTGCTCAGATCCTCGATTTTATGTAGTCTCCGTATTTTCTTTTTTACACTTAATACCCTTTCAAAATTTTTTACTGGAAACGTTTTGAATGGAGATATCCAACCAAAGCGATGACAGCGTCCGACCTCTAGGTAGGTCAAAAACAAGATCTGGTCCTCATAATCTAAATTTGTTATTTCTTTCCAAGTAACATCGAGTTTGGGTAAAGATCTTATCTTTTTTAAAATATCTTGTACTTCGTAGTCGTATAAAACTCGATTTTTAAATATAAAATGAAATATACGTTTACTTCTCGAGGGTAAAGTATCCCACGGCATAGGATTTTTATCTCCCCGACTCCACTTCCTATTTTTGCCGGAGATCCAATCTTTGAAACCATTTCTTTTGATAGTGTCTTTTGCATTTTCAATTTTTTTTCCAGCTTGGAATTTGCTCCATTCCCATCTAGTCAAACTCAATTCATCTGCTAACAGAAATGTTTGCGGAACTGGAATTCTTATACGATTTTTATTGACAAGAGGGTCATAGGTACGGGGTATTCTCCTCCTTCTTTCGCCCATTAATCTAATTTTTTTACTCATTGTTTTTGATAATGAAGAACCAAAATCTAATAACTTAACTTGATCTGTCAATTCTTTCTCAAGAAATTGGCTTCTCATAAATTTTTTCGAAACCCAATTTCGAGGTGATAGACTGGTTTTAAAAGATCTAGGGAATTTTGCCATAGACCACTTTTCAAAAATTGACAAACTGGGTAACGTTGTAAAAGACAATCTTTCTTTCCCATCAGTTAAACATCTGTCAAAAAAGTATGTAGATGTCCTACCTTTGTAGAAGCTACTATTGATATCGGATCGACAATTTTTGACAAATCGATTGCTCCGATTTGACCTAGAAGGATCGAAGAAAGACGTAGGCCACGGTTTGAAAAACCACCACAAAAGATCCGAATAGTCAGCAATTTCCCAAAAATCCATTTCTCTATCATGAGATTCATTCATGAACTTTTTGGTCCAAAAAGATACTGGAGCTCTGCCCAAATAGGCTATGGCGTAAGATACGAAAACAATACTAAAAGTTGTGTATATAGAACGTTTCGCCACTAGATAGAGCATTGGTGAATCTCTTTTCACTCGATTTAAAAGTAGTCTGGAAAAATAATGGAATGCTGACTGACCTGTTAACCAACCCATAAAGCTAGCGACCATAAAAACTGTATCGGTGCTATACCGGAAAAGATATAGGTAAATCAATCTTGTCAAGACGGGATTTGGTAACATAATTGGGTTTAAAATTTGAAACAAGAAGTTGATCAAAAATAATCTTGCTATTCGTGAGTCACGTAATGATGTGACGGGACGCAAAATCTGATAATTTGGAAAATCTTTGATTATCAAACAGAAAAAAAGTGTATACGGTATTGCCACGACAGTTAATAAATGTGGCCTTAGCAAAAATAGGTAGATCGGAGAGCAGTATATCGACGATATAGTTACTAGCTGCGCAAATACCGACCCACTAAGAGAAACAAGACCACTTAAATTTCCACCCAAAAGAAAAGATCTCACACATAGAATTTGCGAAGGCCCCACGGGTAATGTTGTAAGTAATCCATAATATAGACCAAGTAGCATACGGGGACTCATCAGTTTTAGCCAGGGTAATGACGATAGTAGATTTATATTCGTTGCAGCTTTTTTAATGTGTAAAGAAATTGACTCATTTCTTTGTAGTTTCACTTATTGGTTTTTTTACCAAAATTTCAACTTCCGATGCCTTTTTCGCATATAATTCCTTTGGATCCATATCAGCACTAGCAGTATTAGGAATATTATACATGGAAATCCAACATCATTCAAGCAATTTTGAGAAAAAAAAACCTTTGAATAGTTATAAACCGAAGACAAATTCTCGGGAGGGGGGGGGGAAAAAAGTAGAATTTAATTGCATCGGGAACCAGGAAAAACACAAAATCTTTGAATAAAGAATTCACTACATACAGTTTGACACCTTTTCATAGTGATTTGCCACGGATTGTTGTGTAATTACAAAACAAAAAAAAATTCAATCAATCCCCTGTTATTTGTTTTGACAAGCTGCGATAGCCCGGGGTGAGGATACCTTTACGTCGCAATGGACGAGTAACTAGTTCGAGAATGTCTCGAACGTTACTGAATCCGTGAATTTGTGCAAATGTAAATTCGACCGACCATTTGGTATCTATATCTCTAGCCTCCAAAGGATTGGCGTGGGCCATTCCTGTAATAGCCAGATGGGGTTTCAATTCATGCAGACGTTGTATCTGCCCATAATTGTCAGGTTTTTCAACAATCCGAGGTAGAGGTGTTTTCATCTTTCCGCAAGTATTTTGTAGAAACAAAAGCTCGGCGGCTTGATATCGCCTATCCATATAGGGAATACCTACTTCGTAAACAATCATTCCGCATCGAATTGAAAACCTTGCCAAAGAAATTTCCAACAAATTATCTCCCGTAAAAAATATGGATTTACCGTTTATTACTTGGATATAATCTTTGACATTTTCCCATATTTGACTTTCCCTATTTTCCAGACCATATGGCTTTATATCAAAAACTGAACAAATTTTTTCGATCCAAGCGCGTGTCCCATCCGGACCAATTGGAAAAGGGGCTCCAACTAACTTACATTTTCTTCGACGCATTAATGTTGTTGCAGTACGACTCAAAAAGGGATTGACCCCGCAGACATATACGCCTTCTCCTAAGCCGGGGAGTTCATTGTATTTCTGGGAAGGTAACCAACCAGAAACATAAATTGACTGACGTTTCAATTCCAAATTCAGTTGCGAAGCTACACTAGAGGATAAGGAGCCAAAAAGAACTAAATTGGATCTCATCAACTCACTTCCATGATAAAAATTTTCACTTGAAGCAGTATAAATATCAATATTCGCAATTTTACTTTGCTTATTTTGATTCGTCCCACAATGTTTATATTCCGGACATCGGTGTGCCATAGCAGCTAACGCGGTATCTTCCCCCTGGGTGAAAGCATAATCTAAGCCATTTGCTCGTGCAACTACGATAGGGATTCCAATTTGTTTTTCTAATTTTGGTGCTATACCTTCCAAATCCATTTTTACTATTTCTGTGGTACAGGTGCCAATCCAAATAATAACACTGGGATTCCTGTCGTCTTTGATTTGCAAGCAAATTTTTTCCAACTCCTTTTGATCGTTTAACTGAGCTGATATATCTCCCTCTTCCAATTCTGCCATTGCGTATCGAGGTTCCGCAAAAATCATCACTCCAAGAGCATTTTGTAAAAAATATCCACGAGTCTTTGTACCTACTACCGGAAAAAAACTATCTTCAATCTTTTGATACAACCAGGCTACGCAACTGATTGGGCAGAAAGTATGGTAATTGCCAGTTTCACATTCGAAAGCAAGAGTCTTCGGATTTTTCATGAAATTGTTTCCTCAGATTGGAAAGGTGTGGATTAAAATCTAAATATGTATAAATAGAGACATATACAGACTTACTCTCCTTGCTGTTGGATAATTGTAAATTCAAGCGGAACATCTTGTTGGTGATCTTCAAGCACACTTCCACTCGTAGAAGTGGAATTTAGGTAAAAATCGGATAGTAAGCTGAACAATTCTCTATCTGGGATTTCTCTTGGTATAACTCCTTCTGGTTCGGATAAGATTTAATCTGCTATATTCAAATGGAAATCACAAACATAATTTAAATTTGGTTGGTATTCAGCCATTTCAAACAAAGTTTTTCCTTTCACTCTCGAGACGCGAATATCTTCTACCAAAGGTAAAACCTCAAGTACAGGCATGGGACAAGCTTCTACATATTTATTGATAAGATCTCTCCCGGATGTTCGGTTTCCAACTAGACCAGCCAACCGTAAGGGATGAGTATGTGACTTCTCTCTGACTGAAGCCGCAATACGGTTTGCCGCAAAGAGGGCATCGAATCCATTATCAGTTATGATAATGCAGTAATCCGCATAATTTAAGGGAGCCGCAAATCCCCCGCAAACAACATCTCCCGGAACATCGAATGAAATGATGTCATATTCGTAAAAAGCATTCAATTCCTTCAAAGGTTTCACCGTTTCTCCCACAACATATCCTCCGCATCCAGCTCCTGCGGGAGGTCCTCCAGCTTCTACGCAACTTACTCCGCCATAACCTTTATAAATAACATCCTCAGGCCATACATCTTCATAATGGTAATCTTTTACCTGTGAAGTGTCTATAATTGTAGGTATCAAAAATCCTGTTAATGTAAATGTACTATCATGTTTTGGATCACATCCAATTTGTAAGACTTTTTTTCCCCGTCTCGCTAAAGCGATTGATATGTTACAGCTAGTTGTTGATTTTCCAATTCCGCCCTTTCCGTAAACTGCTACTTTCGTTTCACGAAGCTCCAATTCGCGTTCATTTCTCCCGACTATTCTTCATATTCCTCATCTCTAGATTTTCTTTTCGCTTCTTCTATACTCTCCATTTCTAGTCCTCAAAATGAGGTGGAGAAAGAATCCTGCGACTATTCTACTACGCCTACCGAAAGGGGGGAATAGAAACCACTGATTGGTGATTGATCAATACGAATCATGGGATGGGCTTGACAGGTTGATCTCTACCTCGTTTCGGCCGGTTGACCCCCCCCCCACCCTCCCACGACCACGATTTGGGGGCCCTTCCATTCGAATGGGATTGCTACTGCTGTTGCCCCCCCTTATAATGAATGGGGGCTAGGGCGTACGCGAAGTTGATGAAATGGCAGAGAAAGCTTAACTCCTTCCAGATCTGGATTTGGCTTGAGGTCTTCAAGTAAGTGTGTATGGAACTGAATCCCCTACCATTTTCCTCGGTAGCTCAGCGGTAGAGCGGTCGGCTGTTAACCGATTGGTCGTAGGTTCGAATCCTATCCGGGGAGATTCGTATCTACGTCAAGAATTCCCAGTAATAGGGGAGTTGTATTTCACACATATGTCAAATCAAGTTGCGTTAGACCGTGACCGACCAACAACCCTCGAATGGTTTACTATCGCGTAAGCCTCGACACCAACAAATGGAAACGAGAATACTGGCACGTTCTCCCCCCCCCAATTGACTGACAAATTGGCTCATTCCAGTCATTCGATACACCGGATTGATTTGAAGTGGAAACTCTTAAAGAAGAGAGGACGCCTCAATTGGATCCTTGGATCTACTCGGGAAGGGGGGGAATCCAAGATTTTCTTGAAGATACGTCTTACCTTAGTAAGGGGTACAAAAAATTGGCTTCGTTCGCATAATTTCTGCGGAATAACCTGTATAACTCTTCCCAATCCAACCTCTCAGTGGAGAGACTCCTAATTCATAAACTGTTCTCCAACTTCTTTTTTCTTTTTTGTTTATTCCTCTTTTTCCCCCCCCCCTTTTTTTTTAATGCTGCAACTGAATTTTCCGTATCAGTAAAAGGAAAATAGAGATCTTCCTCTTACTGATTCGGCTTACAATAGAGATCTAAACGGAGTGGGGAGTATCTAGGTGAGTAAACAACAGTTGTTTCATGACATCGAACTTTCATGGAAGAATTGTTTCATTGTTCAATCCGGTGATGCTTTACCAAACCGAAACGTATTGGATAGATATCCATAAGTTTCAAGCAACATATTATAGATAAGAAAATCCCGAAATGGGGAACGGTTCCGTCTCATCCATTTGTTTCTATGAACCAGAAGCCTAAACCGAAGAAATCGTTCCGGAAAATCCTCCGCCACCGCGTAGCAACCCAAACGAACGGGAGTAATTGTCTGCGGATATTGCAGATGTATATCTACGGAAGAGATTTCCCTGACGTATTCGGAATCTCGCTCCTCATCATCCAAAGGAAGATTATTCCACCGATTGAGAGATGAGTCGGGTTTCAATTTCGGATTATCTTCACGATAGAGGAAAAAATCTTTAATTTTCTTATTTGACATTTTCTGAAGGCGCTGCCTTCTCATACCGTAAATGGTGTGAAGCCTCCGTGCCAGTTCTTTCGTCGACAACAAGTTGCGGCGCGGGGAAGGAATGTTAGGGTCTGGCTGGAACAGAAGCATGGGATCCCAGATGAAGCGCCCCCCGAAGAGTCGAGTCGTTTCATTCAATCGATCACAATGTGTTTCATACTCATTAGATGAGTCGCCAGAGATTCCCAATTTGAAGAATTGCTCACGTAGCAACATATTATCCAATCGGTTTTCCAATCTTTTAATGGAGTTATCTGTTCCATTAGTGACAGATTTCTCGAAGCTGAAAAGATATCCGCTTTTCTCGCGCCACTTACTTCTCTCCTCCTTAATCTTACTGAATTCAAAATCTTGTTGGGGTATGTAATTCTGATTGTAGTAAAGGAGAATTAAGTTATACAAATGGTTGGGTTCGGATAATACCCCCATCAATTCGTAAGTCCCGCTTCGCAGGAAACGGAGACGCCAAGCCTTGCGGGACCAAGTAATCTCACGCGATATCTCCGCCGCTGAGTTTCTTAATTCGGGTGACTGTTGCATCTCGAAATCGGTTAAACTACTAAGTCTCCCTCTTCTCAGAGATTTGGAAGAGCGACTTGGAGAGGTTACATCTGAGCAATACTTGGCCCTTCCAATAGGAAGGGGGGGAGGAAAACTATTACTGTGTCGACTCTCTCTCCTACAAATTTCTGAACGTGGGAAATTAGTCGAGAGGTTTTCTAGTACGCCACAAGCTAGGTTTAAGTCATTCTCTACGAGTTTGTCGATAACAATGAAATTCTCCTTTTTCCCCATATCCACTTGGAATGAATCGCGAGCTACTAATTTGGCTAGTAGCTCTGGAAGATGCAAAAACATAGTGAATTCATCAATTGTTGATTCGGTTGTTGAAGGTTCCACATACCAGTTAGACAAGTAATAAAATCGCATTTTTAACGCGTCATGACCAATAAATGGAAGAATTGTGAGAGAAATATCTGTCAAACTATTCTTTAAAGTGGCTTCCGCCATCTTGTAGGAAGAGATTTCCCATTCAGAATTAGATTCCATCCCATTGCCCATATCACTAACAGTCGAATGTTGCCTATGCAAAGCTAATCCAATTGTGTTGCTACATACAAACTTTTTCCCTTTGGAAGTACCTATCAATAACGCTTCATTAGCGAGAAGAAGTAAATCTCGTTTACTATAACCTGCAGTTCCAGACAGAGTACCCTCAAGAAGAGGCGGATTAGCCCCTACCTCGAAACCTTTGATACGTAATAGAATTGACAATTCTTTCTGACGTTGACGCCCATTGGACTTACGGAAATTTATTAATTAGTTTAACCGATTCGGAGCTACTGAAGCTGGATCTATCCTCGCAGGTACGTGAGTCGTGGCAATAACAACATTCTCGCGGATGTCGGAGTTGCCGAGCTTGTGACCAATACTCTTCAATATTTGGCAAAGCAAAAATCTGGGATCAGCTTCTAGCTTATTATACGAACGACGAATATTCAACTCATGAATATCTTGAATCCATAATGTACAAGGAGACATTTCTCTCGCTATTTCGAAGACGATATTTAATCGGTGTACGCTTTCTTTCGAGATGAAATTCCCACGTACATTGTTGAAAAAAGATCGGTTGTATATGAACTTCTTGAGTGGTAGTTTCACCACTGGAAAGTAGGAGTTGAATGCTACATCTCTAATAATAGAGGATCGGCCAGTTTCTACAGGTCCTACTAGCAAGATTCCTTTGGATGGTAATAATCCTGATTGGAGTGAAATAGGTATGTCACGACATGGCATATTTAGTAGACTGTCTCTTCGCCTCGTTGTTGCCAAAAATAGAATATCTCTCCCAAGGGCGGAAAAAGCCCACTTCTCCGCAGGATCCAACTTACGAATCTTGTGACCCAACAGATCATTTTGCCAGAATTGAAGTAAGTATGCCAAAACGTTGGATCTCTCTTGTGGGTAAGGTTCATGAGAAATCTTGTTGCTCGAGAAATCATAATTGGATTTCGATTTCGATGCATACCTGTAGAGAATCTTAGTCGTTATCAAATATTGAGTCAGTAGTTCTTTATTACTATGTAAAATATCAGAGCTTTCTCTACGAAATATCCATGAATCAATTTCCTTTTTCACGAAAAGAAAAAAAATTATATTACTTACACAATTCAAGAATCTATTCAGAGAATGAATTAGTAGATCTCTCGTTAACATTTAGCTTGTCGGGGGGGAATACATTACCTTTCTTAAATAGGATCCACGCATTGGGTCTGTTAAATATTCAATAGTGGCGAAACGTTTCCACGAATGAAAGGAATTAGAACCCGAAACGGCAGACAAAGGATGTTTCAATGACGCGAGGACGAGTAATATTGATAGGATGCAGCAGTAGGAGATAAGCCTATTGGAAAATTGAGATACCGACCATTCCCCCGGATGTAATATCTCCGCTTCATCAGGCATTTTTTCGAGAATGAGAAGATCTGTCTCGGATAGTATAGTATTAAGATAATTGTTTCCGAATCTCAATCCTAGCCTTCGCAGGCTTCGGAGTAAATAGCCCTTTGCTCCACCTACTAAATCCCTGGCAATTCCTTCAGAAATTCTAGGAAGATCATGATTTGAGTCGTAACTTATCTTAAGTACTATTTCCGGATATGTTTCTACAATTAGATTGCAGAAGTATCTCCACCAGGTGGGGGTAAAAAACAGGGGTATATAATCTCCCAATAAGCTCCATTTCTCGCTGATACTGTCTCTCCAGAAGATCCAAGAGATCTTATATCTGTTCAAATCTTCCGAGAATTCATCGAAGTTGATGAAATGGGACGGGCGAGTAGCTTCTTCCCGGGCAGATGAATCTGCGAACCCCGCATCTTCGCGGGGAACCTCCTCTCCAATTGATCCTATCGATGTTACATCATTGCATAATGAGAATCTTAGCGACCAATAAGGTGTATCCAATTCTTCCGGTTCCCAGAAATACTCAATAGACAAGCCGTTTCCATAGACTCGATTCCTGGGGGAACCATTTTTTGAGTCTAATCCATCTTCGACAAACTCTTCCGAATTGACTCGATCTAATACCAGATTCCGACGAGGTTGGGTTCGCTGATGATCCGACCACGAGTCGGAGTTTACCGACGCCTCCTCCCAAGAAACTCCATCGTTACTACACGAAGATAGGAACGAGTCTGTCGCTTCACGGTAGGATGAGCTCAAACTTGCCAGTAACCCATTCGAATCCGAAATAGAATTTGGAAGTCCATCTAAATGAGTTACTATTGTCGCAGATTCATGCAGGTTAGGCAAAATCAGTTGAATTGATGTGAGTAAGTGACCAGCTACCTCCCCTGCCGTTTGTTTCGAAAAATTGGATGATAACGAATCTAACAGTTGGAGGTGAATAAATGATATGATATCAAATGAGATGGCTTCCTCGTCGGAGTCCACAGAAAAGTTTTCTAAAACGTCGAGATAACTATTGCTACAGTTCCCGATGAAGAAACCCCTTTCGATTCTAGGGGTGAAGTTATTTCCGGCACGGCTGCGTATAGGTGAGTCGTTTATTTCATCCATTTGATCGGAAATGTTTTTTGGAATACCCCCCCCAATATTCCTAATTGAATTCCCCCCACGACTTAAATCATACACCAACAGATTCCAAATTTGCCTCCCCATAATAGAAAAAGCCTCACCCAAGAATCCTGCTCGGATAGCTTCGATGTGAGGCAACCCGAGAGAGGTGGAATTCAACGTAGGTTTTAGCACGGTCGAGGAGCCTACCAATTTTTCACTTGTTAATAGTCTAGACTCGACTAAGAAATTTCTTCTTTCTTCAAGAATTGTTTTGAAAAGAAGTATCTGATCGTCAATGTAACCATCGACTAAACTTGAGAAAAAATCAAGCTCAATACGATCCATTTTGTTCAATTTTTCGAGATCTATGCCGTCCAATTTTTTGATGCAGTAATCAACGGTATCTATCAGAGTTTTCTGGCGAGTAGCCTCAGCAACAATCATTTTGGAAAGAAATAACACGTCGAGAAATCGGTGAAAATATTTTTTGGTATGTCGATTGGTACTACGGAGACTGACACCAGTATTATTTAGCAACTCGTTTCCCACTATTGACACAGGGTAGATTAATTCCTCCAAGTCGTACTTCATTGTTTCTCTCAGGAATTTCCCAACAGACGAAAGAGACAAATTCCCTGTTGCACCGAGCCATCTATGCATATTTGATTGAACATTCCTACACTCACCAATTTTAGAGAGAACATATTTGTTCGATAGACGCTCTACGTCATCCTTCCACTTGAATACTGTTTATTCAGTTGCAATTCTCGTTACACTGGTGTATCCTCCGTCACCCGTACAGCCATCCAACCAATATTTGATTCGGAATAAATATTCAGTGAATAACGCGCAAAAATAATCGTGGAGAAGAAATATGTATGTTGAGTATATAGGTATGATTTTATTTCGCCCATATAATCTACCTATAGAATCTATTGAATCTAGGTTCCCCCCTTTTTCCAATCCGTCTAGAAAATCAGTATTTCCATTTCGATTAGTTGTTTCCTTAGGTATCTCTAAGGATGCTTCAAAATAGTTTGGGAGAATCTCGTCGAAGTCGAAGTATCCGCCACTTGCTAACCTAAGTTTCTTGCCAGATATTTTGGTAAACGGCATATTTTTCCTCATTCCTGATGGAAAAAATCCTCTCTCGCATTTGATGCTACTACTGACGTCAATAACTAATTCCCCACCAAGAATAAGATTTGATTTCCTAATTCTCGGAAGGAAGTCAGTGAATCGGTTTATTAATTGATTTCTAATTTGTGAATAAGCATGTAGAACGGGAAAGCCTCCCTCATCTTCTCCATAATCTAATCTAAATATGGAATTGCAAAACAATATTGCTTTTTCGCGAAACGGAGACGAAGACAAGTTGGAAAAGACTTCTTGTTCAAAAGGAAATGCCGATCCATCTCCCCGGTGATCGGCTGAATCTACGGATTTAGGTGCCGCTTCGTCAAAGGGGTCCAATACCAATACTACGGGACTTAATAAATCGTTTCCCAACCGTATTGCTTGTAACCGACCCAGATCTTGCTTGTTACGAATTTCCCGGAGAAGCAACGAATCAAAATTGTTTTGGTAGCATTCACTTCCGTTTCTGGAAACTATACAGTGGTTATAGAATTCGAAAAACCTAAGCATATTTTGCAGATAGCTACCCTCACGAAGCACTTGAATCCTTTCAGTTTCATCCTTGAATCTATTCCTGCAAAAGAATGGGGAATCCTTCCTCGTTATGCGTGCTTTCCACCTACCGGAAGGCAAGAGAGTTGTGACATCATAATGAATTTTTTTTTCCTCTTTTGAGGAACAGGAACCTGCAAAATTTGAAATATCTTTGTTCGAACCTAAGTAGTAGGGAGCCGATATTTCTCTCTCCCCGTCTCTTCCGACAGAGAAAAATCTCTTGATTTGAAGGAAGCAATCGTAGGAAAAATTGACACGATTTTCTGTCTCTTTCTTTTTTATCCCCTCACCTCCATTAATGACTTTTGCTAATACAAAACTTCTATCGATCGAATTTTTGTAACTCAGGCGATGCATAAAAATTGGTATCGCCAGCAACATCAGCATCTCTAGGGTGACGCCACTACCCTTCATTATTGAATGACGCAAATTACGTAGAAACAGTGAACTTAGAAATCACAAGTCAGAGAATCTGATGGAAGGTTCAGCAGTGGAAGCTGGACTAACTACAAGTTCTTCGAGATGTTGGTTTTTCAATGATTCGGAGAAGTAGTTTAATGCATCGAATTCTAAAAAGTCCCAAACTTTAGATGAAGAATCTGGGCCCCTTACTCCTATTTCTACCACCTCTTTTATCATAGCTTCTTTCCCCTTTCTTCCCTCTATTAGTTCCGAGACTACTTATCTACCTATTACCCATATCTATTATACCAGGAATCTCGAAGATTTCAAGATGGGATGGAAGAAATCTATCAGACGAGTCTGGTTATTTCCGTAAATAGCTGCATTCGAAGTTGAAATGAAATTGGGAATTTTAGATGTTATTGTCGAGGAGACCTGCATATATCCCACCCGACTCGGGAGATTTCCCCTGCCCTAAGCGGGCGGAGCGGTGGCATTGAATTACCCGGATGGGCGAACGACGGGGATTGAACCCGCGCGTGATGGATCCACAATCCATTGCCTTGATCCACTTGGCTACGTCCGCCCCTTTTGCCACTTGTTTTTGTTAAGGGGCTCCCCCCCCCCCGAATGTGAATGAGATCCATCCGTTAAGCTAGATAGATTCTTTGATTGATACACTATTCTTTGATTGATACACTATATTAACTGCATGTATCTAACAAGACGACATAGAATCTGCGAAATTAGGAATGTACTCCCACCCAACTCCCTCTACCCAAGAGATTGGAGGGTTACAAGCATTCAGCAAATCAAAAGAGTAACTCTTTTCAATTAATCCCGAAACGAAAAGATATTTCAATTCTTCGTTTTTCTCAAGAAGAGATGGGAAACTGATGACCGTGAGATTGTGACAGGCCGTTATCCTTTCCTCTCGTCGCTCCACCGTACGAACCTTCCCTTTTCATTGGATACCAAACTCTATCTTCTGAAGTTGAAGGGTTTGGTATCCAGTTGTGCTGCATAACCAGGCGGGGATATTATCCGTCTATAGAAGGGGCTTCGATAGAAGCTAAATCTAGGGGGAAGTTATGAGCGTTACGTTCATGCATGACTTCCATACCTAGGTTGGCACGGTTTATGATGTCAGCCCAGGTGTTTATAACGCGACCTTGACTGTCAACCACGGATTGGTTGAAGTTAAAACCATTCAAGTTGAATGCCATAGTGCTGATGCCTAAGGCGGTGAACCAGATACCTACCACGGGCCAGGCAGCTAAGAAGAAGTGCAGAGAACGGGAATTGTTGAAGCTAGCATATTGGAAGATCAAACGACCGAAGTAGCCGTGAGCAGCTACAATGTTGTAAGTTTCTTCTTCTTGACCAAACTTATAACCTGCATTGGCAGACTCGTTCTCAGTAGTTTCTCTAATCAAACTAGAAGTTACCAAAGAACCATGCATAGCACTGAATAGAGAGCCGCCGAATACGCCAGCTACACCCAACATGTGGAAAGGATGCATAAGGATGTTGTGCTCAGCCTGGAAAACGATCATGAAGTTGAAAGTACCAGAAATGCCCAGAGGCATGCCGTCAGAGAAACTTCCTTGACCAATTGGGTAGATCAGGAAAACGGCGGCAGCAGCTGCGACTGGAGCTGAATAAGCGACAGCAATCCAGGGACGCATACCTAAACGGAAGCTTAGTTCCCATTCGCGACCCATGTAGCAAGCTACACCAAGTAGGAAATGAAGAACGATCAGTTCGTAGGGACCACCATTGTAAAGCCATTCATCGACGGAAGCTGCTTCCCAGATTGGGTAGAAGTGTAACCCAATAGCTGCAGAAGTAGGGATGATAGCGCCAGAGATAATGTTGTTACCGTATAGCAAAGAACCAGAAACCGGTTCGCGAATACCGTCAATATCTACGGGAGGAGCTGCGACGAAGGCGATGATGAATACAGAGGTTGCGGTTAGTAGGGTGGGAATCATCAAGACACCGAACCATCCGATGTATAGACGGTTTTCGGTGCTGGTGATCCAGTCGCAGAAGCGACCCCATAGGCTTGCGCTTTCGCGTCGTTCTAAAGTTGCGGTCATGGTAATTTTTGGTTTTCGAAAAGGAATTATTGATTCCCCAGGTTAATAAGCCTGTTAACTTTTAGTATATCACAAAAACCTATCCGTGTCAACCAAAATTGGTTGAGTCTCTAGAATTCTTGGATACAGAGGCTTTTTCCCCGTATCTCAAGATTTCTCGTCACTTATTTCACAACCTGGATTCCCTGATACAAGGGTGGAACACAAGGGGAGGGGGAAAATTGAGATTTCTCTACTAGGTGATGCGCGCCCCTAATTGATTTTGGTCTCTTAGAAACTAATCCCGCGTCAAGCCTTTTCATGAACGAAGCATTCCGCAGCTTCGCATCAACCAACGTATGGCAAATAATGGAATAATTGACGAACTAAGGAGGAAGTAGTGGTCAACCCCTCACTCATTCATCTCTGCGTAGTGTTTGTCGATTCCCCGATACTTGCGCCCCGATTCCAATCCACAACTTTTCGTTGTGGATTGAAAGTAATCTAAGCGGAACTAACGGAAGTGAGCAAAA